GAATGAAAAAAACTTATTTCATTTATAAAAAGTTATTTTCCCTTCAATTTTTTTTTTTTTTTTTTTTTTTTTATTTTATTGTTAATTTAATATTATAAAAATAAATTAAAAATTAAAAATTAAATTAAATTTAAATAAATAAAAATAATATAAAAATTTAAAAATAAAAAAAAACTATTAAATAACTAAAAATTCCAATATAGACATTTCCGAGAGTTAAAATCTCAACACTTATATAAATAGATAGATGACAAACAAAAAGTTATTTTTATTATTTATTTATACAAATGTCGAACGTTATATTATTTTAGATGCTTATAGATGATTTAACAAATTGTTATTTATTTCAGAATTTTAGGGTTTTTTTGACATAATATATAGGCATCTATTAATTAATTAAATATTTATATACATATATATATTTATTAATCTTATTATATATATTTTTATATTATATTAAATATATTATTTAAAATTTTAAAATAATATAATATAAAATTATATTTTTTATTAATAATAATTTAAAAATATTATATTATAAAATAAATTTTTTATAATTTATTTCATAATTTTTAATATTTAAATAAATAAAAAAAAAAAAAAAAAAAAAAAATTTCATTAATATATGTATATATATAAATAAAATGATAATTAATAAATAAAAATAATTAAATTTAATAATTTTAAGATTAATTTTTATTATTTTAAATAATTATTAATTTTTAATAAATACTTAATTAATAAAAGTTATTAAATTAGATATTATTTAATATAATTATTAAAATTTAAATTTAAAATTTAATAATAAAAAGAGAAAAAAAAAATTTTTTTTATAAAAAGTTATTTTCCCTTCAATTAATGAAATGAAAAAAGATAAATAATTAGGGGTTGTTTATCTGTGCGAGAAGGAGATACGGGAATTTTTTATTTTAAAGAATTTTAAATTTTTATAATAAATTAATTAAAATTTGTTATTAATTAAGATTTAGTTTATTTTTTATAAAAAAAAATATAAAATAGTTTAGTATTTAAAGTTTTATTTTGGCTTATAATTTTGTTATTAATATATTTTATATGTAAATTTTTGTGTGAATTTTTGTTTATTTTAATAATAAATAAATTTTTTATAATCTCAGTAATTAATTTTATTAATCAAAGAAATTTGGAAATAGTAATTTTATTAAGTATTGGTTAAATTTGTGCCAGCAGCCGCGGTTATACAAATAATACAAATAAAATTTGTTCAGTGAAAGTTAATTTTTAAAAAATATAAAATAATTATAAATTTGTTAGGTGAAATTTTAAATTTATAAATTTTTATAATTAGGTTAATGAAGCTTGTAAATTTTAATTAAAAACTAGGATTAGATACCCTATTATTTAAAATGTAAAAATAAGCACTTAGGTAGTATTAGTTATGTTCTTGAAACTTAAAAAATTTGGCGGTATTTTAGTCTATTCAGAGGAACCTGTCCTGTAATTGATAATCCACGATGTACCTCACTTAAATTTGTATTTCAGTTTATATACCGTCGTTATCAGAATATTTTATTAGAATAATAATTTTCAATAATTTAATTTAGAATTTATATCAGATCAAGGTGTAGCTTATGTTTAAGAAGAGATGGGTTACAATAAATTTATTTAAACGGATTTAATTTTTTAAAAAATTAATGAAGGTGGATTTGATAGTAAAAATTAAAAGATTATAGTTTTGATTTTAGCTCTAAAATATGCACACATCGCCCGTCACTCTTACTATTAAGGTAAGATAAGTCGTAACATAGTAGATGTACCGGAAGGTGTATCTAGAATGACAATTTAAAGCTTATTAAGTAAAGCATTTCATTTACATTGAAAAGATTTTTGTGCAAATCAATATAAATTGATTAAAATTTATTTATTAATTTTTTTTTTGTTAATTTTAATTGTATTAAAAATAATTTTATAATTTTATTGTTTTAGTAGTTTTTAATGAAAAAATAATTTTAATAATAGTGTATTAAGTATTGTGAAAGATAATTGAAATATTTTGAAAAATATTTATTTAAAAAGAAAATTTAATTTATTGTACCTTGTGTATCAGGGTTTATCTAATAATTAATAATTATTTATTAATCTCGATTTTATAAGAGTTAATAATTTATTAAAGTTAATGTGTTAAAATTATTTTAAATAAATTATTAGAAATGAAATGTTATTCGTTTATAAAGGTATCTAGTTTTTTTAGAAATAAATTTAATTTACAATTTTTTAATTTTTTAATTATTTATTTAATTAAAAAAATTATTAAATTGAATATTTTAAGGGATAAGCTTTAAAATAAATTTTTAAAAATTAATAAAAATTTTATAAAAATGTATGCTTAGAATTAGTAATCATTAATAAGTTTGTTATAAATTATTTATTAAAATAATATTATTTATTATATTTTAATTTTTTATAAAAATTTTTTTATTAATATTTAATAAAAAGAGATAATGATAGAATTAGTATAAAGTTTTATAATGTTAAAATATATTTTTATGATAAGTTTATATAAAGAACTCGGCAAATATATTACTCGCCTGTTTAACAAAAACATGTCTTTTTGAGTTATTTTTAAAGTCTGACCTGCCCACTGAATATTTTTAAATGGCCGCAGTATTCTAACTGTGCAAAGGTAGCATAATCATTAGTCTTTTAATTGAAGGCTGGTATGAACGGTTGGACGAAGTATAAGCTGTTTCATATAAAATTATATTAGAATTTTATATTTTAGTTAAAAAGCTAAAATATTATTAAAAGACGAGAAGACCCTATAAATCTTTATATTTAATATTATTCAAATTTTTTTGATTAATTTTATTTTTATAATATTAAATATTTTGTTGGGGTGATATTAAAATTTAATAAACTTTTAATTTTGAATTAGAACATTAATTTATGAATAGTTGATCCATTATTAATGATTATAAGATTAAGTTACTTTAGGGATAACAGCGTAATTTTTTTTGAGAGTTCATATCGACAAAAAAGTTTGCGACCTCGATGTTGGATTAAGATATATATTTAGGTGTAGCCGTTTAAATATTAAGTCTGTTCGACTTTTAAATTCTTACATGATCTGAGTTCAGACCGGCGTAAGCCAGGTTGGTTTCTATCTTTAATAAATTATAATATTTTAGTACGAAAGGACCAAATATTAAAATTATTAAATTTTAAAAATGAATATAAATAATGATTTAAAACTATTTTGGCAGATTAGTGCAATAAATTTAGAATTTATTTATGTAATTTAAATTACAAATAGTACTTGTTTTTTATTGAATTTATTTTATCTTTAGTTGGGAGATTAATTTTAGTTATTTGTGTTTTAGTGAGTGTAGCTTTTTTGACTCTTTTAGAGCGTAAAGTTTTAGGTTATATTCAAATTCGTAAAGGTCCTAATAAAGTAGGTTTGATAGGGATTCCTCAACCTTTTTGTGATGCAATCAAGTTATTTACTAAGGAACAAACTTATCCTCTTTTATCAAATTATATTTCTTATTATTTTTCTCCTATTTTTTCTTTATTTATTTCTTTAATTGCTTGGTTATGTATTCCTTTATTTATTAAATTATTTTCATTTAATTTAGGAGTTTTATTTTTTTTATGTTGTACAAGACTTGGAGTTTATACTGTAATAATTGCAGGGTGATCTTCTAATTCAAATTATGCTTTGTTGGGAGGTTTACGGGCTGTTGCTCAAACAATTTCTTATGAAGTAAGAATAGCTTTAATTTTATTATCTTTTGTTTTTTTAATTGGGAGTTATAATATTTTAGATTTTTTTTATTATCAAAGTTATATTTGATTTATAATTTTTTTGTTTCCTATTAGTTTAGTTTGGTTTTGTATTTGTTTAGCTGAAACTAATCGAACACCTTTTGATTTTGCGGAAGGTGAATCTGAATTAGTATCAGGGTTTAATATTGAATATAGAAGAGGAGGATTTGCATTGATTTTTATGGCTGAATATGCGAGAATTTTATTTATAAGTATATTATTTTCTGTAATTTTTTTAGGTTGTGATTTATTTAATTTATTATTTTATGTAAAGTTAACTTTTATTTCATTTGTTTTTATTTGAGCTCGAGGAACTTTACCCCGGTTTCGTTATGATAAATTAATATATTTAGCATGAAAAAGTTTTTTACCTTTTTCATTAAATTATTTATTATTTTTTATTGGATTTAAATTATTAATTATTAGATATATGTGGTTAATTAAATTTAGTAAAGTTAATAGAAACTTTAATTTCTATCTTATGTTTTCAAAACATATGCTTATTCAAGCTCATTAACTAGTTAATTAAGTTATCTCATCATTTATTAATAAGTGGGTTAATAATATAATATAAGAAATAAATTACTGTTAAAATTTGACCTGTTAAAACGTAAGGTTCTTCAACTGGTCGTGCTCCAATTCATGTTAATAAAATTACTGTTACTACTATAATTCAAAATAAAATTTTATTAATAGGATAAAATTGAATTCCTCGGAATTTTCTTAAATTATAAAATGGTAAAATAGCTAAAATTGCAATTGATAAAACAAGGGCAATTACTCCTCCTAATTTATTTGGAATTGATCGTAAAATAGCATATGCAAATAAAAAGTATCATTCAGGTTGAATGTGGATTGGGGTAACTAAAGGATTTGCTGGAATAAAATTATCTGGGTCTCCTAATAAATAAGGATTAATTAAAGTTAATAAGAGAAGGGCTATAATTATAATGATAAATCCAACAATATCCTTGAATGTAAAATAAGGATGGAATGGAATTTTATCAATATTAGAATTAATACCAATTGGGTTATTAGATCCAGTTTGATGTAAAAATAAAAGGTGAATTAAAGTTATAGCTAAGACAATAAATGGGAGAATAAAATGAAAAGTAAAGAATCGAGTTAAAGTAGCATTGTCAACTGCAAATCCTCCTCATACTCATTGAACTAAATCAATTCCTAAATAAGGGATAGCTGATAATAAATTAGTAATAACTGTAGCTCCTCAAAATGATATTTGTCCTCATGGAAGAACATAACCTATGAAAGCTGTTGCTATTACTAAAAATAAAATTAATACTCCAATTAATCATGTTGGGGTGAATAAATAAGATCCATAATAAATTCCACGTCCTACATGTAAATAAATACAAATAAAAAAGAATGATGCACCGTTAGCGTGTATAGTTCGTAATAATCATCCATAATTTACATCTCGACAAATATGATTAACTCTATTGAAAGCTAAATTAATATCTGCTGTGTAATGTATAGCAAGGAATAATCCAGTTAAAATTTGGATAATTAAACATAATCCTAATAATGAACCAAAATTTCATCAAGCTGAAATATTAATAGGTGCAGGTAAATCTACTAAAGCATTATTAGCAATTTTGAATAAAGGGTGTTGGGTTCGTAAAGGTTTGTTCATTAATTTATAGGACGAAGGGGACCATAAAATAGTTTAGTAATTTTTACTACAGCAATTAAAGTGATTAATAAATAGTTTATTAATAAAATTGTTAAAAAATTTGTTGGATAATTATAAAGTTTTTGGAGATTTAAAGAATTTTCCTTTATTAATATATTTAAATAATTAATTGGTTGTATTTCGTTGTTATGAATGAAAAAAGAAGATCTTGTTTTATCTAATAAAATATAAACAATTATAATAATTGAAAAAATAATTAATGAAATTGTTGTTAATTTTATAGATAAAGAAAATATTTCATTAGAAGCTAAAGACGTTACATAAATGAATAGTACTAATATTCCACCTAAAAAAATTAAAAATAAAATATAAGAAAATCAAAATCTTTTAGCTATTAGTCCTGTTAATAAACAAATTTGAATTGTTTGAATTAGAAGTATTAGTCCTATAGCTAGAGGATGATTTATTTGAATAAAAATAAATCTTGTGATTAATGTTGATGCATATAATATTAATTGTATAATTTCAGGAGGTAGTTTAATTAAAATATTAATTTTGGGGATTAATGATAAAGTAATTTCTTTTCTCTTGAAGTTTTAAAAGATTAAATCTTATTTTTGATTTACAAGACCAATGTTTTTATTAAACTATTAAAACTAATGTTAATAATATTTTATTGAAGATTACCTTGTTTTTTATTTTTAATAGGGGTTTTTGTTTTTGTTTCTAATCGAAAACATTTATTGTCAATATTGTTGAGTTTAGAATATATTGTTTTAAATTTATTTTTTTTATTATATATTTATTTAAGATTAATAGAATATATAAGATTTTTTAGAATAATATTTTTGACTTTTAGAGTATGTGAAGGTGCTTTAGGACTTTCAATTTTGGTTTCAATAATTCGTACACATGGAAATGATTATTTTCAATCATTTAATGTCTTATAATGTTAAAATTAATTTTTATAATAATTTTTATTAGTCCTATTTGTTTTATACAAGGTTTATTTTGAATGGTGCATAATTTATTATTTGTTGTTACATTTGTTTTAATTTTAATAAATTTTTGTACAAATTATTTTGTAAATATTTCTTATTTTATAGGGTTTGATGTTTTATCATATGGATTAATCTTATTAAGATTTTGAATTTGTTCTTTAATGATTGTTGCTAGTGAATCTGTGTATAAGTATAATAATTATAAAAATTTATTTTTATTTAATGTTTTGGCCCTTCTAATTTTTTTAGTTTTAACATTTAGAAGAATAAATTTATTTATATTTTATTTATTTTTTGAAAGAAGATTAATTCCTACTTTATTTTTAATTTTAGGATGAGGTTATCAACCTGAGCGGTTGCAGGCTGGAGTTTATTTATTATTTTATACTTTGTTAGTTTCTTTACCTTTATTAGTTGGAATTTTTTATTTATACGTAAATTGTAATACAATAAATTTTTATTTACTAGCAAATTATATATTTAATTATGATTTATTATATTTATCTATAATTTTAGCATTTTTAGTTAAAATACCTATATTTTTAGTTCATTTATGATTACCAAAAGCTCATGTAGAGGCACCTGTTTCTGGATCAATAATTTTAGCTGGTATTATGTTAAAATTGGGGGGATATGGATTATTACGGGTGTTTAGATTCTTACAATTAATTGGTTTGAAATATAATTATATTTGAGTAAGTATTAGATTAATTGGTGGTGTTTTAATTAGTTTAGTTTGTTTACGGCAAACTGATTTAAAGGCTTTAATTGCTTATTCTTCTGTAGCTCATATAGGAATTGTATTAGGGGGTTTAATAACATTAAGATATTGAGGATTAAGAGGTTCTTATACTTTAATAATTGGTCATGGATTATGTTCTTCTGGTTTATTTTGTTTAGCTAATATTACTTATGAACGATTGGGGAGTCGAAGTTTATTAATTAATAAGGGATTATTAAATTTTATACCTTCTATAACTTTATGATGATTTTTATTAAGAGTTTGTAATATAGCAGCACCTCCGTCATTAAATTTACTAGGTGAAATTTCTTTGTTAAATAGAATCGTTAGATGATCTTGATTAACTATAATTTCTTTATCATTATTATCTTTTTTTAGAGCTGCTTATACTTTATATTTATATGCTTATAGACAACATGGTAAGTTATTTTCTGGAGTTTATTCATTTAGAGGTGGAAATATTCGTGAATATTTTTTATTATTTTTTCATTGATTTCCTTTAAATTTATTAATTTTAAAGAGAGAAATTTGTTTATTTTGACTTTAAGATTAAATTTTAAATTTAAGTAGTTTATTAAAAATATTGATTTGTGGTGTCAATGATATGAATTATTCATCTTAGATCGTGAAAAATTATTTATCAATTTGTAGAATTAGATTTTTAGTTCTAATTAGAATTAGAATTTCTATATTTTTATTTAGTTTAGTTTTTTTAATAAATGAATATTCAATTTTTTTAGAATGGGAAGTAGTTACATTAAATTCTTCAAGAATTGTTATAACTTTTTTATTTGATTGAATAAGTTTATTGTTTATATCATTTGTTTTATTAATTTCTTCTTTAGTAATTTATTATAGAAAGGAGTATATAAGAGGGGATGTAAATATCAATCGTTTTATTATATTAGTTCTTATATTTGTTTTATCTATAATATTATTAATTATTAGTCCTAATTTAATTAGAATTTTATTAGGATGGGATGGATTAGGATTAGTTTCTTATTGTTTAGTTATTTATTTTCAAAATGTAAAATCTTATAATGCTGGGATATTAACTGTTTTATCTAATCGAATTGGGGATGTTGCTTTTTTATTAGCTATTGCTTGAATATTAAATTATGGTAGATGAAATTATATTTTTTATTTAGAATCAATAAAAAATATAATTGAAATACAAATTATTGGGGTATTAATTATATTAGCAGCTATAACAAAAAGAGCACAGATTCCTTTTTCATCTTGATTACCTGCGGCTATGGCTGCACCTACTCCAGTTTCTGCTTTAGTCCATTCTTCTACTTTGGTAACTGCTGGGGTATATTTATTAATTCGATTTAATATTTTATTAAGAGAAAGTTTTATAGGACAATTTTTATTATTAATTTCTGGTTTAACTATATTTATAGCTGGGTTAGGGGCTAATTTTGAATTTGATTTAAAAAAAATTATTGCTTTATCTACTTTAAGACAATTAGGATTAATAATAAGAATTTTATCAATAGGATTTTATAAATTGGCTTTTTTTCATTTATTAACTCATGCTTTATTTAAAGCTTTATTATTTATATGTGCTGGAGCTATCATTCATAATATAAATAATTCTCAAGATATTCGTTTAATAGGGGGTTTAGGTGTGTATATACCTTTAACTTCAGGTTGTTTTAATGTTGCAAATTTAGCTTTATGTGGAATACCTTTTTTAGCCGGATTTTATTCAAAGGATTTAATTTTAGAAGTTGTTTCTTTGAGATATGTAAATATATTTTCTTTTTTTCTGTATTTTTTTTCTACTGGTTTAACAGTTTGTTATTCTTTTCGCTTAATTTATTACTCAATAACTGGTGAATTAAATTGTGGATCTTTAAATATGTTAAGAGATGAGGGTTGAATTATATTACGTGGAATAAGAGGTTTATTATTTATAAGAATTATTGGTGGGAGAATATTAAGTTGATTAATTTTTCCAACTCCTTATATAGTATGTTTACCTTTTTATTTAAAATTATTAACTTTATTTGTATGTATTTTAGGAGGTTTAATTGGGTATTTAATTTCTAATGTTTCTTTATATTATTTTAATAAATCTTTAAATAGATATTTAATAAGTTATTATTTTGGTTCAATATGATTTATACCTTATATTTCTACTTATGGAATTATTAATTATCCATTAATTTTAGGAGGAATTGTTTCTAAATCTTTTGATCAAGGTTGATCAGAGTTTTTAGGAGGTCAAAATTTATATAATCAGTTAGTAAAATATTCTCAGTATAGATCTTTTATACATAATAATAATTTAAAAATTTATCTTATATTATTTATTTTATGAATTATCTTTTTATTTAGTTTTTTTTTATTATTTTATTTAAGTAGCTTAAATTTAGAGCATAACACTGAAGATGTTAGGGTAATTGTTATAATTCTTAGATATAGTGAATTAATTTAAGTAATTTATAAAAATATAAAAATTTTATTTTTACAATGAAAATGTAATGTTTTTAATAAACTATATAAATAGAAGTATAAATGGAGTTTAACCATTAAAAGATAAAAGTTAGCAGCTTTTTCTTGAACGTCATACTTCTTTAATTGGAAAATTTTTTCAGTTCTATCATTAACAGTGATAAGCCTCTTTTTGGCTTCAATTAATAAAGAATAAGGGTTTTAAAAACCTAAGATTAGGTCGAAACTAATTGCAATAAATCGCTTCATATTCTTTATGATGAAAGTTAATGTAAGGTAGATTGAAATTCAATACTTTTTGAATGCAAATCAAATGTTATAATTAACTACAACCCTATTTAATTTGATCAATTTAGTATTCCTTGATTTCATTCATGATATAATCCAATAATTAAAATAATAATAAAAATAATAGAAGTAAAAGTTCATATGAAAATATTTGAAATTGTAATAATTAAAATTATTGGTAAAATTAAAGCAATTTCTACATCAAAAATTAAAAAAATAATTGTAATTAAGAAAAATCGTAGAGAAAAAGGTAATCGCGAAGATGATTTGGGATCAAATCCACATTCGAATGGTGAACATTTTTCTCGATCTGTTAAAGATTTTTTTGATAAAATAGAGGCTAGTATTATTACAACTCTTGTAATAATAATTAAGATGAATATTATAATACTAATTGAGAATATTATCTATACTACTAAATAGTAGACCTTATGATTGGAAGTCAAATATACTTATATACTATATAGATAATTAATTATCCTCCTCATCAATAAATTGAAATATAAAGGAATAATCATACAATATCAACAAAATGTCAGTATCATGCAGCAGCTTCAAAACCAAAATGATGATTTTTTGAGAAATGGTTATTTAAATGGCGAATTAAACAAATTAAAAGAAAAGTAGTTCCAATTAATACATGAATTCCATGAAATCCTGTAGCTATAAAAAAAGTTGAACCATAAACTGAATCTGCAATAGTAAATGGAGCTTCAATATATTCGTACGCTTGAAGAATAGTAAAATAAACTCCTAATAAAACTGTGAAAAATAGACTTTGAGTAGCTTGTGAGTGATTTCCTTCTATTAATCTATGATGAGCTCATGTTACAGTAACTCCTGAAGATAATAAAATAGCTGTATTTAATAGAGGAATTTGAAATGGATTAAAAGGTTTAATACCAGCTGGAGGTCATGAAGCTCCTAATTCAATAGCTGGTGATAATCTTCTATGAAAAAATGCTCAGAAAAATGATACAAAAAATAAAACTTCAGATAAAATGAAAAGAATTATTCCTCATCGTAGTCCTAATGTAACTGGAAGGGTATGTAAACCTTGAAATGTTCCTTCACGAGATACATCTCGTCATCATTGATAAACTGTTAAAATAGTAATAATATTTCCTAAAAGAAATAGAGAAATATCATATTGATGAAATCATTTTACTAAACCTGAAACGGATGTTATAGCACCAATTGCTCCTGTTAAAGGTCATGGGCTATAATCAACTAAATGAAATGGGTGATTTGAGTGTGTTGACATTAATTTACTTCTCTAGAGTATAAAGTTCTTAATACGGCAAATACATATGATTGAATAATAGCTACAGCTGATTCAAGAACTAATAAAGCAATTTGACCAATTAATAACAATGAAACAATTATTATTGAAAGTGAAGGGCCAGTGTTACCTAGAAGGGTAAGAAGAAGGTGTCCTGCAATTATATTAGCAGCTAATCGAACTGCTAATGTTCCTGGTCGGATAATATTTCTAATAGTTTCAATACATACTATAAAAGGTATTAAAACTGCAGGTGTACCTTGAGGTACTAAATGAGCAAATATATGTTGAGTATGATTAATTCATCCGTAAAGTATAAAACATAATCAGAGAGGTAAAGCTAATGTAAGTGTTAATGTTAAATGACTTGTTCTTGTAAAAATATAAGGAAATAATCCTATAAAATTATTAAATAAAATTAATGAAAATAATGAAACAAAAATGAAGGTAGAACCTGAGTGACCTCTAGGTCCTAGTAAAGTTTTGAATTCTTTGTGTAATGTAATTAAGATAGAATTTCAAAAAATGTGTCATCGGGAAGGTATTAATCAATAAGCAGAGGGAATTAATAATAATCCAAGAAATGTTCTTAATCAATTTAGTGATAAATTGAAAATACTTGATGATGGGTCAAATACAGAAAATAGATTTGTTATCATTTTCAATTTATAGAGTTAGATTGAGATTTTTTAAAAATTTGGGATTTAGGGGATTGAGGAATTACTGAGTAATAATTTATTATTCTAAATAAAATAAATGTTAAGGAAAAAATAATAAATAAACTTAATCAACCAATTGGTGCTATTTGTGGAATCAAAAAATATTAAATATTTTAATAATTTTAGTTTGACATACTAATGTTATAGATTTTAACTAATTTTTTTTTTTCATTAGAAGTAAGTGCTAATTTACTATGAAATGGTTTAAGAGACCAGTACTTGCTTTCAGTCATCTAATGTTTATAAATTAATTAATTCTGTTAGTAATTCATTTAATAAAATAGTTTGTAGGAATTCTTTCAATTACAATTGGTATAAAACTGTGGTTAGCTCCACAAATTTCTGAACATTGACCATAAAATAAGCCTGGTCGATTTATTAAAAAATTAGTTTGATTTAAACGTCCAGGAGTTCCATCTACCTTTACCCCTAAAGCAGGAATTGTTCAAGAATGAATTACATCAGCAGCTGTTACAAGAATACGGACTTGAGAATTTATAGGTAAAACAATTCGGTTATCAACGTCTAATAAACGGAAACCATCATTTGATAATTCATTTGTTGGAATTATATAAGAGTCAAATTCAACATTTATAAAATCTGAATATTCATAACTTCAATATCATTGATGACCAATAGCTTTTAAAGTGATTGATGGTTCATTAATTTCATCTAATAAATATAATAATCGAAGAGAAGGAAAAGCAATAAATAATAAAACAATAGCAGGTAAAATAGTTCAAATTATTTCAATTGTTTGTCCATGAAGTAAATTTCGATTTGTGTAAGAATTAAAAAATAATATAAATATTAAGTATCCAACTAAAGTTGTAATTATTACTAAAATTATTAATGCGTGGTCATGAAAAAATGTTAATTGTTCTATAAGAGGTGAAGCTCTATCTTGGAGACCTAAACTAGCTCATGTTGTCATTTTATTTCTAATAAAAGTGAAATACTTTATATATGGAGCTTAAATCCATTGCACTAATCTGCCATATTAGAATAAAATTAATTAGTTAAAAGAGGTAGTTCAGAATAACTATGTTCAGCAGGTGGAGTATTTTGAAGTCATTCAATTGAAGAATTTAAATGTATTGGGTAAATAACTTGACGTTGAGAAATTATACTTTCTCAAATAATAAATAAAAAGAATAAAATTCCTAATAGAGAAATTGAAGAACCAATTGTTGAAATTACATTTCAAGTTGTATAAGCGTCTGGATAATCAGAATATCGGCGAGGTATTCCAGCTAATCCTAAGAAATGTTGAGGGAAAAATGTTAAATTTACTCCAATAAATATAATAATAAATTGACTTTTTAATCATTTAGGATTTAAATTTAATCCAGTAAATAATGGATATCAGTGAACAAATCCAGCTATAATAGCAAATACTGCTCCTATAGATAAAACATAATGGAAGTGTGCTACAACATAATAAGTGTCGTGTAAAATAATATCAACAGAAGAATTAGCAAGAACAACTCCTGTTAAACCTCCAACTGTAAATAAAAATACAAATCCAAGAGCTCATAATATAGCTGGTGAGTAGTTTAATTGTGTACCATGAAGTGTGGCAAGTCAACTAAAAATCTTAATACCTGTTGGAACAGCAATAATTATTGTTGCTGATGTAAAATAAGCTCGAGTATCTACATCTATACCAACTGTAAATATATGATGTGCTCAAACAATAAATCCTAATAAACCAATTGCTAATATAGCATAAATTATTCCTAATGATCCGAATGTTTCCTTTTTTCCTGATTCTTGACTAATAATATGAGAAATTATACCGAATCCAGGTAGAATTAAAATATAAACTTCAGGGTGTCCAAAAAATCAAAATAAGTGTTGGTATAAAATAGGATCACCTCCTCCTGCTGGATCAAAGAATGAAGTATTTAAATTTCGATCTGTTAATAATATTGTAATAGCTCCAGCTAAAACTGGAAGAGAAAGTAGTAATAATAATGCAGTAAGAACTACAGCTCAGACAAATAAAGGTATACGGTCAAATGAAATTCCAGTTGATCGCATATTAATTACTGTAGTAATAAAATTTACAGCTCCTAAAATAGAAGAGATTCCTGCTAAGTGAAGAGAAAAAATTGCTAAGTCAACAGAAGCTCCTCCATGGGCAATTACAGAAGAAAGGGGAGGGTAAACTGTTCAACCTGTTCCAGCTCCGTTTTCTACTATACTACTTACTAATAATAATGTAAGAGAAGGAGGTAATAATCAAAAACTTATATTATTTATTCGAGGGAATGCTATATCTGGGGCACCAAGTATTAAAGGTACTAGTCAATTTCCAAACCCTCCAATTATAATAGGTATAACTATAAAAAAAATTATTACGAAAGCATGAGCAGTAACAATTACATTATAAATTTGATCATCTCCAATTAGTGCTCCTGGGTGACCTAATTCAGCTCGGATTAAAATTCTAAGAGATGTTCCTACTATTCCAGCTCATGCTCCAAAAATAAAATATAAAGTTCCAATATCTTTATGATTAGTTGAAAATAGCCATTGTTGCGATTAAATGGCTGAAGTTAAGGCAATAGACTGTAAATCTATTTATAAGAATTATTTCTTTTTAATCAACTATTTAAATTTTATTTAAAGCCTTATAGTCAATAATGATATTAGACTGCAATTCTAAAGGAGTAATTAAAATTACTAAGGCTTAAAAGATTTAACTTATATTTATAGCTTTGAAGGCTATTAGTTTTATTAACTTAAAACCTTAGCCTTACAAATAAGCATAAATTAAAGAAATTAGAATTAATCTAAAAGTTGAAATAAATGATAGAAATAATATACATTTGAATGAAAAATTATTAATTTGGATGTTAATTATTCAATTATTTTCAGAATAATTTAATATAAAAGCAGCAAAACATAATCGTAAATAAAAAAATAATGTAATAAGAGTTATTACAGTTATTATTGTTATTAAAAAATATTGTCTATTATTTACTAATAATTGGATAACTAATCATTTAGGTAAAAATCCAATAAATGGTGGTAGTCCTCCTAATGAAAGAAGATTTAAAAATAAAATAAATTTTAGTGTTTTTGAATTAAAAAAAGAGTTAAATAATTGATTAATATGAAATATTTTTAAATTATTAAATATAAAAATTAATCTAAATGATAAAAAAGAATAAAAAGAAAAATAAGTTAATCATATTGATTCGCTCGCTTGCATAGCAGCTAGTATTCAACCTAAATGATTAATGGAAGAGAAAGCTATTAATTTTCGTAGGGAAGTTTGATTAAGACCTCCTAATGATCCAATAATTGTTGAAGATAAAATTACTAAAATAATAAAATTGTTTTGAGAAATGTAAGAAATTAGTATTAAAGGGGCAATTTTTTGTCAAGTTATTAAAATTAAAGCATTAATTCATGATAAACCCTCTATAACATTGGGAAATCAAAAATGAAACGGGGCAGCTCCTCTTTTTAAAAGTAATGAAGATGTAATAATTAAATTATTGAAAATAGAATTATTTTCTGTAATAGGAAAATTATTAAGATATATTATAATAATAGCAAATAATAAAACAGCAGATGCTAATGCTTGAGTAAGAAAATACTTTAATGAGGCTTCTGTTGATATTAAATTATTATCATTTATTAGGGGAATAAAAGATAATAAATTAATTTCAAGACCTATTCAAGCTCCTAATCAAGAATTAGAAGAAATTGTAATTATTGTTCCTATTATTAAAATAAAAAAAAATATAATTTTAGCAGAATTATTAAAAATTAAAAAGAAAAGGATTAAAACCTTTATAAATGGGGTATGAACCCAGTAGCTTAATTAGCTTATCTTTTTATATTTTATAAATAACTATATATATATTTTAGTGTATGATGCACAAAAGTTTTTGATACTTTTAGAAATAGTTTAATTCTATTAAATATAAAATATTATAAATAATAGTTATTTATTATATAAATTAATGAATGTAAAATATTATAAATAATAGTTATTTATTATATAAATTAATGAATGTAAATTTTATTTACATAATTTACCCTATCAAGGTAACCCTTTTGTCAGGCAATTCATT